TCAAAAAGGGGGGTTCCTCCTTTTATCGTTGTATGTGAAAGACATGTATTCTTCAAAATAGATCGTTCTTTTTAGTTATTATCTATACTTATTTCGTGTATGTGGATAATTTTTTTAATATACTCTTTTTAATATACATTGTTTTTTTACTTTAACATATAAATATATAATAAACATACAAATATATATAATACAAATATATTTATATATACATGTATATGTGATATATATATATCACATATACGTATGCGCGCACATCACACATCACATATATAAATGACATGAGGGAAAAAAAATGGAAGAAAATAAGGGAAAATAAAAATTGATTAAGTCCAGAGTGCTATGTCCATAATTCAAAGTAAGGAGTATCATAAGATTTCTGATAAACATAAGTTTTTTTTATTGGGTTTCAATCCAATCAATCAGTTACACAACAAGTTAGGTAATTACTCCCTTCCCAAAATGAACTAGAATACCTAGGTATTTTTTTTAATTCGAATATAGATACTATGATCCATATTTGAATAAAAAAAGTACTCTTTTTTTGGTCTAACTCTTTTTCCTTACTATATATAGTATACTATATAATATATTTATTATACTATTATAGTATAATAAATATGTTTATTAATCACAAAAAAAAATCAGAATAATTAAGAATCTCAATATTTGACTTTTTTTCATATCTTTTTTTTTTTCTTTTATTATTGTTCCTTTCTAAAAGGATAAAAAAGATAAGAATTGGTGAATCGAGAACAATTTGTAATTATAAGAAAAAAGAGTTTCTTTTCTTATGGAACATACATATCAATATGCGTGGATAATACCTTTTCTTCCACTTCCAGTTACTATGTCAATAGGATTTGGACTTCTACTTATTCCGACAGCAACAAAAAATATTCGTCGCATGTGGGCTTTTCCTAGTGTTTTACTCTTAAGTATAGCTATGGTGTTTTCAGCCAATCTGTCTATTCAACAAATAAATGGAAGTTTTATCTATCAATATCTATGGTCTTGGACCATCAATAATGGTTTTTCCTTAGAGTTTGGATACTTGATCGATCCACTTACTTCTATTATGTCAATACTAATTACTACTGTTGGAATCATGGTTCTTATTTATAGTGACAAGTATATGTATCACGATCAAGGATATTTGAGATTTTTTGCTTATATGAGTTTTTTTAATACTTCTATGCTGGGATTAGTTACTAGTTCAAATTTGATACAAATTTATATTTTTTGGGAACTTGTGGGAATGTGTTCTTATTTATTAATAGGGTTTTGGTTCACACGACCAATTGCAGCAAGTGCTTGTCAAAAAGCTTTTGTAACTAATCGTGTAGGGGATTTTGGTTTATTGTTAGGAATCTTAGGTTTTTATTGGATAACAGGTAGTTTAGAATTTCGGTATTTGCTCGAAATAACTAATAACTTAATCCAAAATAATGGGGTCAATTCTTTATTTGCTACCTTGTGTGCTTCTTTATTATTCGTCGGTGCAGTTGCTAAATCCGCACAATTCCCCCTTCACGTATGGTTACCTGATGCTATGGAAGGACCCACTCCTATTTCGGCTCTTATACACGCTGCTACTATGGTAGCAGCAGGAATTTTTCTTGTAGCTCGGCTTCTTCCTCTTTTCATAGTCATACCTTATATAATGAATTTCATTTCTTTAATAGGTGTAATAACACTATTATTAGGGGCTACTTTGGCCCTTGCTCAAAGAGACATTAAAAAAAGCTTAGCCTATTCCACAATGTCTCAATTGGGTTATATTATGTTAGCTCTAGGTATAGGTTCTTATCGAGCTGCTTTATTCCATTTGATCACTCATGCCTATTCAAAAGCTTTATTGTTTTTGGGATCCGGATCTATTATTCATTCAATGGAACCTATTGTTGGATATTCACCAGATAAAAGTCAGAATATGGTTCTTATGGGTGGTTTAACAAGATATGTTCCAATTACAAGAACTACTTTTTTATTGGGTACACTTTCTCTTTGTGGTATTCCACCTCTTGCTTGTTTTTGGTCCAAAGATGACATTCTTAATGATAGTTGGTTGTATTCACCAATTTTCGCAGTAATAGCTTATTTCACAGCAGGATTAACCGCATTTTATATGTTTCGGGTATATTTACTTACCTTTGATGGGTATTTCCGCGTTCATTTTCAAAATTACAGTAGCACAAAAAATGGTTCCTTCTATTCCATATCTCTATGGGGAAAAGGAATTCCAAGAGGAGTCAATCCAAATTTACTTTTATCAACAATGAATAAAAAGGTTTCTTTTTTTGCAAAAGAAAGATCAAAAATTGATAATAATGTAAGAAATAGGATACGATACTTTAGTACTTACTTTGGAAATAAATACACTTCCATGTATCCTCACGAATC